ATTATAAATGTAAAGAAGAACTAAAAAAATGATGTATTTCCTTAGTACAGACCAAGAGAAATACGCAACAAGTCGAATGAGTCTATGCTTCATGGCTTATTTAAATTTGATTTAATAAGTAAGAAAAGTTTCATACTTTATATATGTAATAAAGTATGAAACTTTTTCTCTATATATAATTTTACAGGTATAGTAAAAAAACAGATAGAGAATAGGAAATTTCAAGTTTCCTAGGGATTTCTCAGTCAATAGAATATTATTGAAGAAATATGGAATTGTCAAGAGGAAGCAATCCGTATTTTATGTGGAATCTAACTAGTCAATAGAATCTTATCCTAGTCAATAGACTATTATCGAAGAAATATGGAATTGTCAAGAAGAAGCAATCCGTATTTTATGTGGAATCTAACTAGACTAATTATAGTCATTTTTTCTTTCTAGTTACTATTATCTAGTTACTATTTTTTTTTTAAGGAGAGATGGCTGAGTGGACGAAAGCGTCGGATTGCTAATCCGTTGTACGAGTGATTCGTACCGAGGGTTCGAATCCCTCTCTTTCCGTTTTTGTTGATTACTTACTAGTTTCTTTCGAATTTTTTTGAACTCCATTCTTTTTCATACTTAAGAAAGATAAAAAAATCCTAAGAGAATTTCCAAAATCAAGTAAGGAAACTCTTCTTTTATTCTTCGCGTCCAGGATTACGCCCCGGATCATTCGATAGAAATCCAAAAATGAAGAGAGAAACAAAGAATATCACTACTGTGTAAACGAAGAGTTTGAGAGTAAGCATTACACAATCTCCAAGATATTAAAAAAAAGAGAATAGATTCTCCCATATATCCTATTTTGACTTTGACACCGAAAATTTGAGTAGGTTCTCTAATCTAAATCGAAAATTCTTTTTAGAAATAACGAAGTGATTCAAATTTGTTAAGGCTATCCAACACTTTAATGTATTTGAATCGAGAGTTCATACTATAAGACTTATCTGATCTAATCTATTCGAATTTTGTTTCTCGAATAACTCTTTTCTTTGTTTTTTTTTAGGACAAGACTGAAAATCTTATCGAAAACTTACAACAGCTTGCCAAACAAAGGCTAAGAGAAAAAAGAGTACAGGTATGACTGGCATAAAATCTATGATTGGACTTAAAAAAGCGTAGGCCTCGGGCAATTTGGCGAATAAAAAATGACTCGAAAAAAGGGCAGAATTCAGGCAGATACAGATCAAACTAAAGATATTAAGCATAGCAGACATTTTTTCTTGAAGATAATTGCATTTTGATTGAGTTATTGATATAAGATAGGGGAAAGGGAAAGAAAGCAAAATAGATCAAAAATACTTCTTCTTTTTTTTGAACTTACTCAATCAAAAATCCTTCAATTCTCCAAAGAGAATAGAAGAAATCATACTTTCATACATTATCTTAATTGAATTAGATGGAATGATCAAGAAATTCCGTTTAATTCTATACTACATGTGTAAAAAATACCAATCTAATGGATTTTTGTACTGAAATTGACGAACAAACAATAACTAACAATATTAGTGTTTAGTTATAGTTATATAGAAACTACATTTTAGTGGGGCGTGGCCAAGTGGTAAGGCAACGGGTTTTGGTCCCGCTATTCGAAGGTTCGAATCCTTCCGTCCCAGAGCATCTGTATTTTATCATACAAAAATTAGAAAAACAAGATTCTTTTTGTCTTTGTTTCAAGATTCTTTTTGTCTTTGTTTGTAAAATAAGGTGTAGTCAAATATTGGATAGAAAATTCTTATCCTTTCGTATTTTTAATGATTCGTTTCTGAATCCTATCTTATCTTTTTCGCAAACTGACGCGAGTTCGAATTAAATTAGATTCTATATTATAGAAATAGAAAGTTAGCTGTAGAAATAGAAAGTTAGCTGGACCTTTGATCATATACCCCTTCATCTGGAAGGAAGTTAGTTACTTACAAGATCCAAAAATGCGAAAAAAAGATTTGTATTTTTCCTATCTCTTAAATGCTTAAATGAGAGAGTGAATTAAATTAACAATTAAATGGGTAGTTCAATTATGAATTAAGAATTCCATTTTGGATATTTAGGAATTCGAACCAAGAACAAGAATAGTAGGACTCAACGAATTGAATTGAATCAATGGGACTAAGGCCCTATGCTAAGCTAAGGCTAAAAATGTATTGCGGTAAGAGTAAAAAGAACTAGTATTTCACCTAGATCTCTTTCATTTTATACTTAAGCAAGAGACTCTTTTAGGATTCTAAAAAGAAAAAGAAATGTCTTTTTTGTTCCTAACGCCCCATCCCCGTAGAATCGTGGGTGAGTTAATCAACAATAAGAATACAAGATGTTAATTTCCATATCTGTCCAAATCTCATGTCGAATATTGAATATTATTAAAAAAGAATCAAGTTACATACAGAATCAAGTTAGATACATAATAGATGCTTTTTGAACTGTATTTTTCGCTATTTTCTATTTTTTTCTTTCCTAATCTAATGAATTAAGTCTAATGGTTGAATCTTTTCTTTCAACCATCCTAGTCACCTGACTTTCTACTGTATGGAAAAATGACAGAAAAATAACTCAACGACTTTCAAAAAAATACGTAATGGATAAAATGACGAACGATTTCTATCCATATAATTTTGATCTGAATAGCATTTTCCATTTTTGTGAAAATGAAATTCGATTTCTTTTGAAGCTATGATTTCGATATATTTATCGGTTTTATTTGAAATCATTAATGGTTGAGTCCGAGAAAAGAAAAAAAAGAAAATATCTTTCTAACCATTTTGTTATATTCTAATTATAATTTCTAGTTCTAGTTGATTATTTATTCTAATTAGTTATTCTTTAAATGAAATTCGATTATTCTCTAAATGCTGCTATCAAAAAAAAAAAAATAGATTCTAATAGAGATATTCTAGATATATAGTTCTAGATATATAGTATAGAATACGTATAAGTAGAGTATAGCTTTATACAGATTTAACCAATGACTATTCATGATTCCATAATGGAATCAATTGTACACCGGTTCCAAATTAATTAGAGGAGTGTTATGGTAAAACTTCGTTTGAAACGATGTGGTAGAAAGCAACGTGTGTCTTGAAGGACATGATCTGGTGTGGATTCTTATATCCATCATTTTTTTTTTTCCAAGAAAAAGAGTGCTCTTGACTCGACATTCCCTGTTCTATTATACTAGAACCCGCTTTTTTTATTTGGTTTGTTTCATTTTCAAATAAAAAACGAGTACATAATGGAGCTCGAGTAGAAAGTCTTAATTGATTTTTTAAGAGCAAGAATCTAGGGTTAATATCAATCAATAAGTTAGAACAACTTCGTAAGTATATCTTTGCTAGAGAAACCGAAAGGCTTCAATCTCATCAATCAAGTTTTCACTCAAAACAAAAAGGAAAATTTGTTGGAATTGAGAAAAAGAAAAACTTTTCGAGAAAAAGTATATTGTGCGAGTTTGTATGATTCTTTTGTTTGATAAACAATCAAAAAAGGGGTATGTTGCTACCACTTTGAAAGGATTAGAGATCAACGAAGTAATGTATAAACCTAATGATTCAAAAAAAAGATAAAAGATTCCGAAACAAGGTAAGACCTTTTCCATTGTCAATTATATCAAGGACTAGATTGGAATGAAGAATTCCAGTAGAGTCTAAATAAGTTAGACAAAGACAAAAAGGGGTTAGAGACTACTCAATAAAAAAATTCCAAAGGGTTTTCTTTTGAGCTATTTGAGAATTATTCAACTTGAGTTCTGAGTACAAAGGTTTTTTCAAAAAAAAAAAAGAAGAATAGAAAGGGGACTAAATTACTAGTCTAATTTTTTTGATGATTTTATGGATCTACTTTTCATTCGAATTTTATAGAAAAAAAAAAGAACGAAAAGAAATCCTTTTTCTCGAGCCGTACGAGGAGAAAACCTCTTATACGTTTCTAGGGGGGTATTATTTATATAATCTATCCCAATGAGCCATTTATCGAATCGTTGCAATTGATGTTCGGTCCCGAAGAGAAGGAAGAGATCTTCGGAAAGTGGGTTTTTATGATCCGATAAAGAATCAAACTTTTTTAAATGTTCCGGCTATTCTATATTTTCTTGAAAAGGGTGCTCAACCTACTAGAACTGTTTATGATATTTTTAAAAAGGCAGGGGTTTTAAAAGAACTTTGCCTTAATGACTAACCAAGCCAAATTCAAGAAAAAAAAAAGAAGTTAATTAAATTCAAAAAGAGATTTAGGTGATATATGGTTTGGTATAATCCTCTCCTTCTTATTCCCACCTCCTCTTACTCTATTCCGACCTTTTTCTTTTTGTTCCCATAGGATTTTTCTTATTGTTTTCTTTTCATTTTCATAGGATATTGTTGTTATAATGACTGATTATAATTCATGTTATTGATCTAAGATGTATATTAAGTCAATAAATGAAGAAATTTAGATTCACCAAGTCAATAAATGAGTTGGATCTAGTAATATAGAATAGAGCAAATTTGGACATCCCTTTCATTTGATGTTTTTCCTTGGAACTCTACTACTAATTAATTCTAATTAATTAATAAAAAAACAAAGAATCAAGCTTGCTTAGTTTATTTATTTGGTGGATATTTATTGAGCTTTTTTTTTTTCTTATAGCTACAACATCCCTTTAAGTACCCATGCAGCTTAGTTAGATAGCGCCAATCCAACACAAGTTCTTTTATTATACTTTATACTTAGATTTTTGATTTCTATAAAATTCGATTTCTCTAAAATAGATTTTTCTATTTTTTAGGCTTATTAGATTTTCGAATTTCCTACAATTTCGATATTTAAATAGAAATTGGATATTCCAAGTATATATAAATATATATATATATATTCTTATTTCTTTTTATTTCATTTATTGATTTGAAATTTGGATTTCATTTCAAATTAGAATTTCTTTTATTTTTTGAAATCCAAATTGGATTTTCTGACTTTGTTTTCATTCTTTTGCATTTGGTTTTTTTAACATACATATTGACAAGAGTGTAATGAACGAATATAATTCAATGATATTGACAAGAGTGTAATGAACGAATATAATTCAATGTTAACTAGATCTATATTTTTTTTAGATACTTTATCTAAATATGGGTGGGGTTCTATGTCCAATCTAATACATAGGTTTGGTTTTTTACTTTATTCAATTCAAGATTCAATTCAAAAATGCCTTCCATTTTCTCTGAGACAAAACCAAATTATTGAGAAAATAATGGTCAATATTATACCGTTCTAACTTTAACGATTCTAAGTATTAAGTATTCCTAATATTTTATATTTCTTTTTTTTTTCGAAATTGGATTTTGATTCGAATAATATATTCGAATATTAGAAATAGTTAGAATATGTATAGAATATAAATAGCTAAGAGCTAAGAATATTGAAACAGAATATCTAAGAATTGAGGGGTAGAGTTTTTTAGAATCTCTTTTATTTGCAAATTTCTTGTAGTTTCATTTGAACCCTTGCTTTGTTTTTCGAAGTGATTCCCAGTTTTTTTGATTCCGACTGTATCTATATACCTTGTTTGGGTTGCTAACTCAACGGTAGAGTATTCGGCTTTTAAGTGCGGCTAGGATCTTTTACACATTTGGATGAAGCAAGGATTTGTCCACACCATCGGTAGAGTTTGTAAGACCACGACTGATCCTGAAAGGAATGACTGGAAAAAAGAGCATGTCGTATCAATGGATAATTATGAGACTATTTCGTTCTTAGGAAATCGGTACAAAACTTTGTTTGAATCCTTGGAACGACGCAAAATTAATCCAAAGTTGGGTCGATTGAATACATGGATCGAGCCCTATGGTTCTAATTGTAGGAAAAAAAGCAACGAGCTTCTGTTCTTAATTGGAATGCTTACCCGCCCTGATTAAATGTTAAAAATAGATTAGTGACTGATGCGGGAAGGTTTTTTCTTGAGAGTGGATTATCCATTTTTTTTAGCGAATCCTAACTATTAGCCATTCCCATTTTTGAGTGGAGATGAATGTGTAGAAGAAACAGTATATTGATAAGGATACTTTTTCCAAAATCAAAAGAGCGATCGGGTTGAAAAAATAAAGGATTTCTAACCATCTTCTTAGCCTATAAAGAAAGTTAGATGGAAAAAAGATAGAGAGTCCGTTGATAAGTTTATTTGTCTCCGAGGTATCTATTAGTTCTTACTAAAATACCTTGTTTTGACTGTATCGCACTATGTACTATTTGATAACCTAAAAAACCCTCTACTTTGACTTTCGTTTCGGGTCTTTTTTTTTTTAATGGAAGAATTACAAGGATATTTAGATCTATTTAGATCTTGGCAAGACAATTTTTTATATCCACTTCTTTTTCAGGAATATATTTATGCATTTGCACATGATTTTGATTTTCATAGGTCTATTTTGTTGGAAAATAGAGGTTATGACACAAAATACAGTTTACTAACTGTGAAACGTTTAGTTACTCGAATGCATCAACAGAATCGTTTGAGTCTTTCTCTTAATGATTCTAACCAAAATGAATTTATTGGACACAATCAAAACTTGTATTCTCACCTGATCTCGGAGGGATTTGCAGTCATTGTGGAAATTCCATTTTGTATGCAATTCCAAAGTTCTCTAGAAGGAACAGAACTTCAAAAAAAATTTCAAAATTTACGATCAATCCATTCACTATTTCCTTTTTTAGAGGACCAACTTTCACATTTAAATTATGTCTTAGATATATGGATCCCTTCCCCCGCCCATCTGGAAATATTGGTTCAAAGTATTTGCTACTGGGTAAAAGATGCCTCTTGTTTGCATTTATTGCGAGTCTTTCTTTATGAGTATTGCAATTCTAATAGTCTTCTTACTAAAAAATCTGTTTACAATTTCTTAAAAAGAAATAAAAGATTATTCTTGTTCCTATATAATTCCCGTGTGTGTGAATATCAATCCACCCTCGTTTTTCTCCGCAACCAATCCTTTCATTTACGATCAATATCTTCCGGAACCCTTCTTGCACGAGTCTATTTTTACGGAAAGGTAGACTATCTTCGAAAAGTTTTGACTAAGAATTTAAAAGGTATCCTATGGTTCTTTAAGCATCCTTTTATACATTATGTTAGGTATCGAGGAAAATGGATTCTGGCTTCAAAAGGTACACCCCTTCTGATGATTAAATGGAAAAATTACCTTATCCAGTTCTGGCAATGTCATTTTTCTCTATGGTCTCAACCAAGAAGAATCCATATTAATCAATTATCAAACCATCCCATTGACTTTATGGGTTTTGTTTTCGGTGTGCGACTCAGGCCTTCTGTGGTACGGAGTCAAATGTTAGAAAATTCATTCTTAATAGAGAATGGGATTCAGAAGTTTGATACCATAGTTCCAATTGTGCCTCTGATTGGATCTTTTGCTAAAGCGAAATTTTGTAATGTATTAGGACATCCTGTTAGTAAGCCCGTCTGGTCTGATTTATCAG